AGGCCTTTTCTTCTTCTCTTACGTTAAGTAAAAAAATCAATGTGAACTGGCGAGAACCCGGCGAATCACTACAAAATTCACCGGGTTCTCGCCAGTTCACACAAAGTTTTTTTATCTGATATGTGCTGTACACTTTTCTATTTCTATTGGTAAGAACCCCTTTTTGAATTCAATTAGATGTTAATGTAAATGAACCATAACTATGTAGTCCTATTCCTAATAGATTGACCCCAAAATAGCATATCCAAATTATAAAAAATCCAATAGACGCCACAATTGCGGAATTTGTACCCTTCCGTTTTCTATTTGTTCGAGTATGTAAATAAATTGCGAATACGATCCAAGTAATAAAAGCCCAAGTTTCTTTTGGGTCCCAACTCCAATAGGACCCCCATGCTTCGTTAGCCCAGACTGCTCCAGAAAGAATTCCTATGGTTAAAAAGAGAAATCCTAAACTAATAACCCGATAACTCCAATAATCCAATTGTTGAATCAATTGCGACCTGTAATAATTTTTTGGAGAAAAAAAAGAAGTGTTTTGGAAAATATTACTTTGTTCATTCATGTATTCGATTTTACCAAAGAAAAATGACTCATTTAAATTTACTAAATGATTACTTGTAGCAAAAACCTTTCTCTTTTTTCTAACCGTAATGACTAGAAGTGATACTGATAATAATGATCCACATAAAAGGGCCGCATAGCCTAGTATCATCATACTTACGTGCATTATTAGCCACTCAGACTGAAGAGCGGGTACTAATATTGTGGATTCGTGTATTTCAGTTAAAAGACCTGAAGTAGCAAAGCCCTGGGTAAAAATAGCACTTGGTCCAATTATTGTGCTTAGAAGATTTGGATTTTTTTTGAAATACGGAACTATATGAATAAGGGAAAAGCTCCATGAAAGAAAGATTAATGATTCATATAAATCACTTAGTGGAAAATGTCTCGAATAAATCCAACGAGTAATTAATAATCCTGTTATACAGAAAAAAGTCATTATCATGCCCTTTTCGGATGAATCATAGACTTTTACGATTTCATCGACTAAAAAGGTTATCAAATGAATTGTAATTATAATTGAAACGATCGAAAAACAAATATGAGTTAATATATGCTCTAAGGTTGAAAATATCATAAAAAAAAAGAGTCCCTTAATTATAAAATAGAAATCGGCAATTGAATTCATTATAGGATCTATTTACTTTTTTTAGGAGATGATATGCCGCTACTCGGACTCGAACCGAGATGCTCTCGCACTGCTTCCTAAGAGCAGCGTGTCTACCAATTTCACCATAGCGGCTTGTCTTGAACTCATAATAGCCTATGAATAAGCAATTGTCTAGATTTAAGAATTTAATTGGGTGGAATATTTTTTAGGAAAGATTCAAATTGATGAATAAAAATCCATTCAAATAGGTATTTGAAGGTTCATTTTTTTAGCTTAGGGTCTTAGTTTTATTGTGTATTTTATACTCTCTTCGACTTGAACTCTTGGAAAACTCGATCGTCCTACTATGAATTAAGGGATAGAACCCCCCCAAAAAAAAAACATTTTTCTTTTAATGAACTGTTTTTGATTTATTTGAGTTCAAAAAGTGAAACAAAAAATCCATTTTATCAATGAACATAAAAAAAGAACCTATTTTGGATCATTCAAAATTGACACATATTTATCCAGAATATCTTCACTAAGGGTTTTTGCCTGGATTGATGGCGAGAGATATATGAGGGTTTAGAGTATGGGAGACTTCAGATAAAATTCAAAAGTAATAAAGTTTCACAAAAAAGTTTAGACTTTTAATCAATTAGGTTCAATGGTTTTAGTAACGAAAGATTTTCTATCCGCCCTTCTATAACCGAAAAAGTAGATCTATAGAAAAAAGAAAACCTTATATTATTGTAACAAATAGGTTGGTGGGGAAAATAAGACTCCTCGGCTTGGAAATGATAAAATATACTAAATTTTCTTTTTAGTATCTTGTTTTTTTTTGTCAACAAAAAGAAACTTTTTTTTAATTTGGTAAGGTAAACAGAAGAATTCTTCTTCTACATATTCTAAGAGTGGAACGAATTCCATTTCCTATTGATTATCTCAACAGGGAATGGAATTCGAGAATTTTATTTTCGAAATGAAATGAGTCAATTTTTGAGTCAGGCCCATTCAGATTATTCCAACGTGTTATGTTTTATTACTTATTTTATTTGTTTGTCGTACAAAAAAACCTTTTGAATTCCCGCTAGAAAGAGATTTCCCTAAGTTACTTATTTTATTTGTTTGTCGTACAAAAAAACCTTTTGAATTCCCGCTAGAAAGAGATTTCCCTAAGGAAAATGCTTTTAACACCGTCCAATACCCCTTCCTTTTCCAAACATTTTTATGAATACGCTTTTTTGATGCAGAAGTACGTTTTTTTGGAACTGCCATTTAAATTAAAATTAAGAGATTACTCATTGGTATAGCTGGATGTGAAAGACATCTATTGTTCAAAAAAAG